ATACCCTTACGTTGTAAATAAATGATCTTATCCTAGATCCATCGGATTCATTGAGATCTGTTGACTTTGGATACCCTTCCATTGTAAATAAATGATCTTCTCCTAGAGCCATCGTATTCATTGAGATCTGTTGACTTTGGATACCCTTCCGTTGTAAATAAACTATCTTATCCTAGAGCCAGTGTGGTCTTGAAATTTTAGAATAATGGAAACAGCAACCCTAGTCGCTGTCTTTCTATCTGGTTTACTTATAAGTTTTACTGGGTACGCCTTATATACCGCTTTTGGGCAACCTTCTCAACAACTAAGGGATCCCTTTGAGGAACATGGGGACTAGTTGAAGTAATGTACCTCCCACTATTGGGAGGCCTATTACTTCAATTGCAATTGAGATAATGAAAAATCAGTTCATTTTTTAGTTGGAACTTTTGGCGGCTCTCTAAAAAAGATAGCGAAAAAAATGATTCCTAGAGTTGACACTAACAGAAATGTATAAACCAATGCTTCCATAGATTCGATTGTGATTTATAATTATAGCTTCCATACCTATTTCCCTATTTTTTTTTGGGGGGGGGAGGGGGCCCATCTCCGAAAGAAGAAGATATAAAAAACGGCGGGTAAAATCAATATTTCTCTGGTCCCCTATACGAATATTAAACTGAATAACAAATCAGAAAAAAAAACACACACAAAATGGATTCGAAAGACATGAAAACAATATTGTATCAGACTACTTGTCTTCGTGTAGTTGGATCTCCAAGTTTTTGGAATGCTCCAAATTCGACTTGAGCATCCAAATCTGGGTCAATACCAGCAAAAACATCTCTGAAGAGGGTTCTAGCACCGTGCCAAATATGTCCGAAGAAGAAGAGCAAAGCAAATGAAGCATGTCCAAAAGTAAACCAACCCCTTGGACTACTACGAAAAACACCGTCAGATTTCAAAGTCGCACGATCTAATTCAAAAATTTCACCCAATTGCGCGCGTCTAGCATATTTTTTAACAGTCGCGGGATCATTATAACTGACTCCATTGAGTTCGCCACCGTAGAACTCAACAGTTACACCTACTTGTTCAACACTATACTTCGATTCTGCCCTTCGAAAAGGAACGTCGGCTCGAACAATCCCTGCTCCATCTACCAAAACGACCGGAAATGTTTCAAAAAAAGTGGGCATCCGACGTACAAAAAGTTCACGCCCTTCTTTATCTCTAAAGATAGGATGTCCTAACCATCCAACCGCTATTCCATCCCCGTTATCCATTGAACCCGCCCTGAATAATCCCCCTTTTGCCGGATTATTGCCGATGTAATCATAAAAGGCTAATTTTTCCGGAATTTTAGACCAAGCTTCGGATAAACTTTGATTTTCGGCTAAGCCAGTACTAACTCTTCGATATATCTCTTGCTGGAAGTACCCTTGATCCCATTGATAACGAGTAGGGCCAAATAATTCAATGGGGGTAGTTGCTGAACCATACCACATAGTTCCGGCAACAACAAAAGCTGCAAAAAAGACAGCCGCGATACTACTGGAAAGCACAGTTTCAATATTGCCCATACGCAATCCTTTGTATAGGCGTTGGGGTGGTCGGACACTAAGATGGAATAGGCCTGCTAATATACCCAATGTTCCAGCCGCAATATGATGAGAGGCTATTCCTCCCGGAACAAAAGGATCAAAACCTTCCACGCCCCAGGCTGGATTTACATATTCTACTTTTCCAGTTAGTCCATAAGGATCGGACACCCATATTCCAGGACCATACAAGCCTGTTACATGAAATGCACCAAAACCAAAGCAAGCCACCCCCGCCAGAAATAAATGGATTCCAAAAATCTTGGGCAAATCCAAAGAAGGTTTTCCTGTCCGTTCATCAGTAAATATTTCGAGATCCCAATACACCCAATGCCAGATAGCTGCTAAAAAGCACAAGCCAGAAAACACAATATGCGCTCCGGCCACACCTTCGTAACTCCAAAGACCCGGATATGTTATCGTCCCTCCTGTGATACCCCAACCACCCCATGAATTGATTATTCCTAAACGAGTCATGAAGGGTATAACGAACATACCCTGTCTCCACATTGGATCAAGAACGGGGTCAGAAGGATCAAAAACTGCTAATTCATATAGAGCCATCGAACCGGCCCAACCAGCAACCAGAGCTGTATGCATTATATGAACAGCAAGCAACCGGCCGGGATCATTCAATACGATAGTATGAACACGATACCAAGGCAAACCCATGAAAAGACCCCTTTCTCAAAGAAAAAAGACACTACGCAACTTTATTGCATTGGAAAAGACTAGACTCTGACTATGTTATGTCCCCCTCCCTTCGGGGATTCGTTCAGAGCAAGGGTTACTATTCATCTTTGTTTTCTTCTATTGGGAAGAATGAAACAATTCTGTTGGTAGGAAAAAGGATAAGCAGATTTATTCTATACTCAATAAGTAAGAATACGCAATGGGAAGGTTGAGGCCTTTTCTATGAGCAAGTGTGTCCGTACTGGTTCATCATTACAAGGGCCTATTTCGAATAATTTGACCTTATTCATTCTGTCTTTCTTTATGAATTTTTGAGAAAGGACAATCTTAGAAAAACTAGAAAACCCTTCTTACGTTTCCACATCAAAGTGAATATAGTCGTATTTTTTTTTTTTGTTAGTTCAGTTTTAGAAATGAAGTCCTAATATAGGGAGGGAATTATATGCCGAATCAAAGAAAGGCATTCGAGGAGTTTGATTCTGAGGACTACAAGGCCTATCAAAAACGGCTGTTAATATGGGTGTTGGAACTGAAATTAGCTGAAAAAGGAGAATTGAAGCCAGAGGATATCCCATAAGCCTATGAACAGTGTAAGGTGCTCATTCATTAGGATATTGAGTTCGTCGCGAAAAAGTCGTGTTTTTTATGGAATCCGGGGGAACTTAGAGTGGATCCTTATAGATGCTGCCTCACGGAGCTTGACGATGCCGTAGATCTGCAGCGAGACGCTATCGAGCTGGTCCACAAGATGAAGCCATATGTATTCTTGCTGATCTACAGTCAACCGGAGGATAAGCGTCTTCAAGTTCGCACTAAAAAGAGAACCCTTTTAACAGTGAGACGTCAATGCGTGGAAATTACGTCTGGCGATGTATCTACCTTCCCCGGATTGTTCCAGGAGCTAATGGGGGAAATGACTGCAATCGATGAGGAAATTTCTGGATAAGACGAGAAATTGAAGCCGGTTTTTGAGTCTTTCCTTAGGGAAGTGGGCCCGAGAATCGTCTTGAAACTCAAAAATATTATGCTTACCCGAGTTTGGGCTACGAGGAATGTTTGTTTTGCAACAGCCGTTGGGTGCAAACATCCAATGAGCTGAAAAGAAATTTGATCGATTTACCTTGCTTCAAAACTCCCCAAGAGCTGGAGAAGTTTTTTGCCTTGAGTTTCCGTCGAACCTTTTATGCGGAGTTGCTGCAGTTTCTAACCTATATGGATCTCTGATAGCCTACTCAGAAGGATCTCATCTCATACTTATCGTTGTCGACATGAAAGCGTAAGAACTCAATGGGCCTGAGAATCCCGTTGAGTTCTTACGAATTTGAATCGTTTGTTCGTCTAAATGACCGAATCATTTTCGGCTCTTTCCAAAGGCTTCATTCTATTTTTTCTGAGGATGGTTTTGAAAAATGAATTTCATGGAGTGATTTAGAAGACCTGCAGCTGGAGAGTCTCTCTCAAGACTTTAAGAAATAAATACTTTCAAATTTAGAATCAAAAAGAAAGTTCGAATAACAACGGAATCACTCGATTCCCGGGAGAACTTTCTATCTATTTCTTTTCTATAGATTTCTATAGATAAAGTGAAAGTCTGCGGTGTATAGAGAAGACCTTAGCGTTTAAGAAGTACCCATAGAAAGGATCGAATCCACTCTTTCTTTTGAATTTCTATTTCTTAGTTGAATACCCAGTAGAATACAATTTCTTATTTCGAGGTGAAATGTCTAGAAAAAAAGAAAAAATCGTGGTCGAGAAACTTATAGTAGCTAAAGCCGTTGGAATTTTGACTTTGTCCATTGGAAACCCGTTTTGTTCTTAATAGACTATGAAGAGGAAAAAGAATAATTGAAAGAAAGGAAATCAATTTAGTTATTCGACCAAGTTTGATTTATGCATATTCAATGACCAGAATTAGCCGGGGATATATAGCTCGGAGACGTAGAAGAAAAACGAGTTTAGTTGGATCAAGCTCTGGGGTAAGTCTTTCAAAGCTTATTACTCAACAAGAAATAAAAGCTTTGGCTTCGTCTGATCGGGATAGGGATAGACAAAAGAGAGATTTTCGTTGTTTGTGGATCACTCGAATAAATTCAGTAATTCGTGAAGGGTGGGTATCCTATAGTTATAGTCGATTAATTCACGATTTATATAAGAGACAGTTGCTTCTTAATCGTAAAATACTTTCGCAAATAGCTATAGCTAATAAAAATTTGATTTATCTGATTTCAAATTAGATCCTTAAATCAGAAGTAAAGTGGAAAGAATCTGCCGGAGTAATTTAAATAGAGTTACCCGGAGAATGCACTCCGGGAAAGTATAGTCAAAATGAATAAAATAGTATAAAATAAAGTAATCAAAAGAAATATGAATCAACACATTGAATAAAAATTTTGAAGTTTGCCTTCTTACCCGATTTTTGATTTGTTTTTGTCTTACGACAAGAGAATCAAATCCGAATTAGCGGATTTTTCGAGCAAAGGCTCAATCTGCGTTTGAGTTCGGGTGTGAATTTTGATTCAAGTGAAGAAAGAGTAAGCTTATTTTTTTGTCTCTCACGCTCGCCTTTTATTTATTGTCGTCTCTCACGGTCGACTTTTATTTCTTTCCATCTGACTTAACTTTATTTCTTGCTCTCGCCGTCAACTTCTTTATTTTCACTCCTGTGGGAGTATTAATAAAAGGTAACAAAGATAAAATACGAGCTTGTTTTATAGCAATAGTAATTAATCGTTGTTGTTTCAAGGTCACTTTATTTCTTCGTCTAGATAAGATTTTTCCTTGGTCACTAATAAATCGACTAAGTAAACTTATGTTTCGATAATCAATTCGATCCCCCGGTTGAATCGGGGGCAAACGCCTACGAAAAGATTGCTTGGATTTATGAAAAGGTCGCTGCTTGGATTTACGAAAAGGTGGCTTGGATTTATCCATGGTTTATTTAGTTTATTCCTTAAAAATAAATAGGATTTTTTTCTATTTAAATTATCTTATAATGATCTAATTAGATTATTATTTTTACCCCTCCTCGGAAGGATGCAAGTGCTCATTTCGAGCTATACTTCCCCGTGAATCGTATGTTTGTAACAATACCGACAGAATTTTCTCAATTCCAATCGATTAGGCGTATTGTGTCGGTTCTTTTTAGTAATATATCGGGAAATGCCTGTTGATACCTTATTAGCCCCCTTTCGAACACAAGTAGTACATTCCAAAATAACGGTTATTCGGATATCCTTATCCTTGGCCATGAACCTCCCTTGAATTTTGAATTTACTCAACTCTTCTTCTTTCGACACGAAAGGAAGAAGAAAAAAGAAAAAAATAGAAGTTACTAACTTGAAATCAAATTATGAAAAATTTTGCTGCAATCAATATCTTAAAATATAAACGCTATTACAAATCACAGTCTTTCAAATTACAGTAGATACAGCAAGTTTCGTGTATAATACTCTTCCCTAGACCCACATTTTAGATTCTACTTCCATTTAGCTCTTATTAGATTATAATAGAATTTCAATTTGAATCCGAGTCCCACAGGCGTTGAATCCACTTTGATTCTTTCTCTTTCCTCACTTTTGCTAAAAATTAGAAAAAAGAGAAAAGAGAAATAGAGGGGGAAGGACTGATTAGTAAGAGATATTTCATTATATCTCGAATCTGCTTTATTCGTTCCCACGTCAATCAGTAGAATGAACAATAACTAGAATGAAAAAAAGGGGAAGGTCAATGCATCCGGGAAAAAACGATTAATCTCTATCAATAGACCTGCTAAAGACCCGAACCATAGAGTACTTAGTACCGGTGCCACGGAAAGATATGTTTTTAGATCTCGCATTGAAAAACCCCCTTCGTCACATAATAATAATACATATATGATCAAATGCGTATGTAGTGCAGGACCACTTATAATTGTAATATAATAGTAGACGGAACTAATTCAAATTGAAATGTACAATACTAGAGGAAATCTTTTTCTTAAAACATAATAGAAAAACGTTCTTTTCTTCGCGAGCATTTCCTCAAAATACTCAGTGAATTTTTGGACGGGTTCCGTTCCCTCTTTCATCTGGATAGAAGTATTTTATGAATATTCTATTTTATCGAATTAATATATATTCTATGTTAAATCAGACTAAAAAGACGAACTAGACAGAGCAATTGTATAGATAGAATAGATAGAAGAAAAAATGCTGTGGAAAACAAGACAAGAATTTTCTACAATGACACTGTAAGCTAATTGGAGGGATGTAGCGCAGCTTGGTAGCGCGTTTGTTTTGGGTACAAAATGTCACAGGTTCAAATCCTGTCATCCCTAAGGATCCAATCCTTTTGTTTCTAGTCTTATCTTTTTTGCTAAGAAAGGCGCTCTTAGTTCAGTTTGGTAGAACGTGGGTCTCCAAAACCCGATGTCGTAGGTTCAACTCCTACAGAGCGCGGTTCCATTCTTCTTAGCTTCAAATAGTTTCACTAATTTGAACAGGAATCTGAATTTGACCTCCCGGATATTAAAGAAAGGAGGAGGTCAATCAAAAAACGTGATGTTAATTAATCAAAGGTCCAACTGATCGCCACGCCTGTATTGTAAATATGCAGTTACAAATAATCCAGCCACAGTAATAGGAATTAGGCCTAACACGATTCCAAATAGAAAAACTTCAATCATTTCAATTTGTTTGAAAGGAGAAAAAAGAGGTAATATCTATACTGAAATAGTAATCTGAATTACCATCAATCTCAATGACTAAGAACTGGCAATAGATAGGGTAAGTAATTCTAGAGTTGATAGAAGTTAGCCGAAAGATTTCTTTTTCTGAATTTTAGGCAGTTCAGATATGAATTTCAAATAAGGCGTATTTTGCTCAGCCCGATATATAAAGCTGAGGTTATAGTTAAAGCCGCTAGTAGAAACCCGAAATAACTAGTTATCGTAGGCATGAAGGAGCTAAATGAAATAGTGTCCTTTTGACATATGTTTATAAAAAAGCACTTTCCTAAGTTTCCATTTTTGCAAACTACAAAGAGCAGAGAAACAAAAGTACCAATTGAAAGTTTTGAATTCTATCCAATCGATTTTCTAGTTTAGAGCAAAGAGTAATCTTATCAAACTTTGACTTTCATTTTCAATCATTCCATGTTTATTAGATTTCAGAATAGGTTTATTCACATAATTAATATTTTGAATTAATGAGAAGAAATTTGAATTCATAAGAAGAAAAAAGTTATCACT